TATTCATCATACTATTCCGTTGGTCGGCAATTTAATTTGGGATCACTACTATCACTACTATAGTAATAGTAGGTATAAAGTAATAGTAGGTATAAGAATCATTTATGATACAAGTGGTAATCATACATATATTATATTAACAATTTGTTATCGATTTGGTATTTTCTGAACGGAGCCTGGATACTTTATTTTATCAGTCCAAGTAAACCATAAATTCTTCTAAATTGATAATATTGATCCCCAATATAAAATAAATTGATCTAATTGCACTTCACGCTCCGAATGATTGATTGATGCCTCACTCAATACAATATCTCTTAGGCGAAACAGAGGATATCTCGATCAGGGGAGAGAACGGGTAAATCCCATATGACCCAATATGTCTGACAAGTCGCACTATACGTCAACCCAAACCGCATCTTCCTCTCCAGGACTCCGAAAAGGTACTTTTGGAACACCAATGGGCATTAAATTAAAGAAAAAAATTTAGTACTATACTTCACTTTAATATGGAAACGTAACAATCAATGGTTTATTGTCTTCATCCCTTTTTTCTCTTTATTCTATTTGATACATAGATTGGAAAGTTTATAGAGTAAGACAGAATGAATAAAGAAAAAATTTGAACGAAGAAATCGATCGTTCGAATGATAAACAAGTATCTATCCATTCGTTCCCCAAAAATGGGACCAATCCTCCCATTGCGTATTGGTACTTATCGGGTATAGAATAGATCTGCTTCTCTTTGTTCTTACGAACAAAATTGTTCCGTTATTTTCAATGGAATGGAATAAATATTAATCCTTTCTGATACGGAATCTACTGAAAAGGTTAGGTACATAGTTAGTATATATAGTCTTTTCCAATGCGATAAAATAAAGTGACATAGTGTCTATTTTTCTTTGATAAAGAGGTATTTCCATGGGTTTACCTTGGTATCGTGTTCATACTGTCGTATTGAATGATCCCGGTCGATTGCTTTCTGTTCATATAATGCATACAGCTCTAGTTTCTGGTTGGGCTGGTTCGATGGCTTTATACGAATTAGCGGTTTTTGATCCCTCTGATCCCGTTCTTGATCCAATGTGGAGACAAGGTATGTTCGTTATACCCTTCATGACTCGTTTAGGAATAACCAATTCGTGGGGTGGTTGGAGTATTTCAGGAGGAACTATAACAAATCCGGGTATTTGGAGTTATGAAGGTGTGGCAGGGGCACATATAGTGTTTTCCGGTTTGTGCTTCTTGGCAGCTATCTGGCATTGGGTATATTGGGACCTAGAAATATTCTGTGATGAACGTACGGGAAAACCTTCTTTGGATTTGCCCAAGATCTTTGGAATTCATTTATTTCTCTCAGGGGTAGCTTGCTTTGGCTTTGGCGCATTTCATGTAACAGGTTTGTATGGTCCTGGAATATGGGTGTCCGATCCTTATGGACTAACTGGAAAAGTACAATCTGTAAATCCAGCGTGGGGCGCGGAAGGTTTTGATCCTTTTGTTCCGGGAGGAATAGCCTCTCATCATATTGCAGCGGGTACATTGGGCATATTAGCAGGCCTATTCCATCTTAGTGTCCGTCCGCCTCAACGTCTATACAAAGGATTACGTATGGGCAATATTGAAACTGTACTTTCCAGTAGTATCGCTGCTGTTTTTTTTGCAGCTTTTGTTGTTGCTGGAACTATGTGGTATGGTTCAGCAACTACCCCAATCGAATTATTTGGTCCTACTCGTTATCAGTGGGATCAGGGATACTTTCAGCAAGAAATATATCGAAGAGTTAGTGCCGGGCTAGCCGAAAATCTTAGTTTATCGGAGGCTTGGTCTAAAATTCCCGAAAAATTAGCTTTTTATGATTATATTGGTAATAATCCGGCAAAGGGGGGATTATTCAGAGCAGGCTCAATGGACAATGGGGATGGAATTGCTGTTGGATGGTTAGGACACCCCGTCTTTAGAGATAAAGAAGGGCGCGAGCTTTTTGTACGTCGTATGCCTACTTTTTTTGAAACATTTCCGGTAGTTTTGGTAGATGAAGACGGAATTGTAAGAGCTGATGTTCCTTTTAGAAGGGCAGAATCAAAGTATAGTGTTGAACAAGTAGGTGTTACTGTTGAGTTCTATGGTGGCGAACTTAATGGAGTAAGTTATTCTGATCCTGCTACTGTGAAAAAATATGCTAGACGTGCCCAATTAGGTGAAATTTTTGAATTAGATCGGGCTACTTTGAAATCCGATGGTGTTTTTCGTAGCAGTCCAAGGGGTTGGTTCACTTTTGGGCATGCTACGTTTGCTTTGCTCTTCTTTTTCGGACACATTTGGCATGGCGCTAGAACCTTGTTCAGAGATGTTTTTGCTGGTATTGATCCAGATTTGGATGCTCAAGTGGAATTTGGAACATTCCAAAAACTTGGAGATCCAACTACAAGGAGACAAGTAGTCTGATACGACATTGTTGTGGTATCTTTCGCCTCTATTTTTTTTTTATTTGACATTGGGTATCAGAGAAATCTTGACTTGAATCACCATCTTTTCTTTGACTTTTTTTTCTATCTTTATATGATATGGTAAATGATCCCAAATGAATAGGTGTGGAAGCTATAATTGTAAACCACGATCGAATCCATGGAAGCATTGGTTTATACATTCCTTTTAGTCTCGACTTTAGGGATAATTTTTTTCGCTATCTTTTTTCGAGAACCACCTAAGGTTCCGACTAAAAAAATGAAATAACCTTTCGAAATAATTTAATTGAAGTAATGAGCCTCCCATATTGGGAGGCTCATTACTTCAACTAGTCCCCGTGTTCTTCGAATGGATCTCTTAGTTGTTGAGAGGGTTGCCCAAAAGCGGTATATAAGGCGTACCCAGTAAAGCTTACAAGTAAACCAGATATGGAGATGGCGACTAGGGTTGCTGTTTCCATTTTTAGATAATTTCAAGATCACAATGGATCTACGATAAGATCGTTTATTTACAACTACAACGGAATAGTATACAAAGTCAACAGATCTCAACCAATCGTTAAATAGGATTTATGGCTACACAAACCGTTGAGGATAGTTCTAGATCTGGGCCAAGACGAACTACTGTAGGGGATTTATTGAAACCATTGAATTCGGAATATGGTAAAGTAGCTCCGGGATGGGGGACTACACCGCTTATGGGGGTTGCAATGGCTCTATTTGCGATATTCCTATCTATTATTTTGGAAATTTATAATTCTTCCGTTTTACTGGATGGAATTTCAATGAGTTAGGTTTATAAGAACTATGAAGTCCTAGTCTTTCAATCAAAGAAAAAATTACTTTAGACTTGTATTTCTAGACCATTCTATTCTGGTAGTTCGACCGTGGAATTTATTTGTTTCGGTATTTCCGGAATATGAGTGTGTGACTTGTTATAATTGATCCTATTGATAATACATAGAATGGACCTGTTATCTCTATCAAGATGATTCTACCTCGTCAGATATTTATTCTAGTATCTGGAGCACGGAATATATAGAATAGATCAAGAAAAGAAATATTTGAACTATGATTCATACCTACTATTTATTCAGACCCCGCAACCGGACTCAAAAAAAATTCAAATAGGTATTTCCTAAATCAAACGAATTTTATTCCTTCAGATTTATTTTGACCGAAGGATAACTCTTTCTCTAGATTTTGTTGAGTCATTACATCCATTCATTCAATAAGTGATCATCAAAGGTTCTTTACTCAGAGAACCTTTGAGTTTAGCTTGAGGCTAAATCATCGTGGTTCTAGTATGAATCTGAGGTTTCAATTGATTCATAGGGTCTCAACAAGAGAATTCCTATCAATAGTAAAACAAGAGTAAATCCGCAGTACGTACAAAAAAACAATAAATCAAATAACAAATAAAAAATAGGGAAGAGAAGATTCAAGAGGCCTGTAACGATCAACATAAAGAAAGACAGATGAGCCAACTTGATATTTTTTGGCATTATCATCACAAAGAAGAGATTCCGGATTTTTGTTACTTCGTATCTTCGAGGCAAATCAAATCAAGCGGCTAATGAAGTTTTTAACTTTCTATTATATATCCGTTGAAATCAGTATTTGTGTGTTTCCGCTTGAGCCGTACGAGATGAAATTCTCATATACGGTTCTCAGAGGGGGAGTTCTATTGGGTTACCTATCTCAATAAAGTATATGATTGGTTTGAGGAACGTCTTGAGATTCAGGCGATTGCAGATGATATAACTAGTAAATATGTTCCTCCTCATGTCAACATATTTTATTGTTTAGGGGGGATCACACTTACTTGTTTTCTAGTACAAGTAGCTACGGGTTTTGCTATGACTTTTTACTATCGTCCAACCGTTACAGAGGCTTTTTCCTCTGTTCAATACATCATGACTGAGGCCAACTTTGGTTGGTTAATCCGATCAGTTCATCGATGGTCAGCAAGTATGATGGTTCTCATGATGATCCTGCACGTATTTCGTGTGTATCTCACAGGTGGATTTAAAAAACCTCGCGAATTAACTTGGGTTACAGGTGTGGTTTTGGCTGTATTGACTGCATCTTTTGGTGTAACTGGTTATTCCTTACCTCGGGACCAAATTGGTTATTGGGCAGTAAAAATCGTGACAGGCGTACCTGAAGCTATTCCTGTAATAGGATTGCCTTTAGTAGAGTTATTACGTGGAAGTGCTAGTGTGGGCCAATCCACTTTAACTCGTTTTTATAGTTTACACACTTTTGTATTGCCTCTCCTTACTGCCGTATTTATGTTAATGCACTTTCCAATGATACGTAAGCAAGGTATTTCCGGTCCTTTATAGAGAAGACATATCATAGATATTTGTAATTGATCATATATCGGGGAGGACAATAGTATTTCATTGCTACAAATATGGATTATTGAAAAAATAAGACATGTTTTTTGGATACTTCTCTTCAACTCGGAAGTATTGTATTCCTTATTTGATACGAATAGTTGAAGTGAATTTTCCGAAGAGAGGATGG